TTTGCTTTTCCTTGACTAACTTCTTCTTCTTCTTCTTCTTCTTCTTCTTCTTTTCCTTTGAAATTTAAAAGAAGTAACTTCATAGGTCTAAGCCACGGGTTCATTTGATATGTCCTCTTACGTAGCAGAAATTCTGGGAAGAACCAATCTTCCTGATTCGAATCTTCCTCATTCGAATTCGCTCTGGGTGCCTTTAATATTTCTTCATTCATTCCCATCCAATTAAAAAAGCTTTTTTTGTCTTCTTTGATTTCTGGATTTTCTTTGAGTTCTGGATCTTCTTTGAGTTCTGGATCCTTTTCGATTTCTGGATCCAAGAGCATTTTTGGAACGATATCATAAATAAGACCTCTCTTCTCATTCTCAATTATTTCAGAATTCTCATTCTCAATTATTTCAGAATTCTGAGTCTCAATTATTTGAGAATTTTCATTCTCAATTATTTTAGAATTCTGAGTCTCAATCTTAGTATTTGTATTATGGTTAGGGTCGATCTTTTTCCCAGCCTCCAAATTGACTAGATATTTTTCGAAAAACTTCCAATCAAAGTCCATATATTTTCTTTCAGGTTTTTTCTTTCGCATTTTTTTCAGAGACATATAAACCTTGTCTAGATAATTGTCTAGAGAATTCTTGTCTAGATAAACCTCGTCTAGATAATCCTTGTAATAATCCTTTTCTAGATAAAGCTGGTCTAGAGAATCCTTGAAATAAACCTTGTCTAGAAAACTCTTGTCTAGATAATCCTTGTGATAATCCTTGTCTACATAAGTATTGTCTAGATAATTGTGTAGATAAGTATTGTCTCGATAAAGCTTGTCTAGAAACTTCTTGTCTAGTATACAATCCTTGAAATAAGTCTTGAAAACAATCTCCTCTGGTATATCAAATAAGTCGATCTCTTGGCTCTTATTTACTTGTAATGGCAATTTAGAAATAGAGGAGTCCTTCTTAGTTTCAGAAGAAATGTATTTATATGCTAAAAGATCATATTTATAGTTTTTCTGAAACTTAGTTTTTTGATTTCTTACTAATGAATATACTTCAGAATCATCTTGTTTTTTGGAATGAAGTAATGGGTCTTTTTCATATGAATCTCCTTTATTTAAATCGTTATTTTGAGGCGTATGGCGTCGGTTGACTTTATTTCGCCAGGTTTGTGCGCCTACTCGCTCCCAATGAACCTTAGATAAATTGTATTGAGACTGACCTCTTAACCAGTTTTTCCATGGATTCGTTCCAAAATTTCGAAGTTTCTTATGCTTTAATTCGGAATGAAATATTCCCTGTCTTTCAAAAGAATCCTTTATTGCAGTCTTAAGAAAAAAAGACGTTCCGCGATATTGAAGAACAGATCTTAACTTATCACTAACTAGGGTTTGTGATAATTTGTAAAATACATATGCTTGTGACAGGGAAGATAAATTTGGCAAGGAAGCAAATTTCGGAACAATCTGTGACTTCCGCTTATTTATATTTTTTATAGTCGAACTAAAGGTAATTCTTTTTTGATTTGTTTCAGTATTGGAAATGTCTTTCTCAAAAAATTTTTTTGTTAAATTGATTCTAGGAATCTTAATGATACATAGAAAGATATCTAGGTATATTTTGTATATTTTTTCAATGAAAATTTTTTGAAAATAATTCCATTTACTTATTAATCGAACATTTCTTCTTTTTACAATTTTCCAAATATTTTTTGGTGATTCTACATTATTATTTTGCTTTTTATTGTTAGGACTATTATTTAGTCCTGGAGTTACTTTTTTTTTTTCTTTTGTAATTCTTTCTATTTGATTTTTTATTGTGCTTGTTCTATTAATCAGATTTTGTATTTTTTCTTCTGAATTTGTAGAAGCTGTAGATCGAATTTGACTAAATGATTCATGAATTATCTCATTGCTGATTATAGAATCTTTTTCTTTTTGAGTTTCACTCGATTCATCTACTCCTATCCCTTTCAATCTTATATTTTTTTTTATTATTTTCAAAATTGTGCTTTTTAGAACTAGAACCCTTTCTTTAAGCCGTTTTATGCTTTCTTTAAGCCGTTTTATGCTTTCTTTTGGGTTTCCTAGAACTCTAACAAAATTTTGCTTTATTTTTTGGTTGAAAACGCTTCTTATAAGTCGAAAGGCGCTCCCTTCCAATTTTTCTGCTGCTAATCTTTGACTTTTTTTGCCTAGTTCGTTAAAAATGGGCCCCCAAAAAATGGAAAAGGAACGGTTGGGTCGGGCACCACCCCAAGGATAGTCAGCTAGTCCCCAGAAAGACCTTATAAAAGCATAATCGTTGGTTATCCTTTGTCTATCATCCGCTGTGTGCCAAGGTTTCAACTCTAAAGGCCATAAAACTTTGACCTGAAGACCGTATTCCCACCACTCTTCCGGAAAGTTGCTGATGGATATGACGCCTATAGCAAAACCGTCATCGTTGCATAAAAGATGAGTCTCGTTTTCCCAGTCCTTTCTATCCTCAGCCCACTCGGGCTGCTGCAAAAATAAGATACGACCAATATTTTTAGCTATTATCGCTAAAGGCAATGCAATATATCTTCTAAAATAGGAGTTAAAAACTAATACGATACCTCTTACTCCTAGCCCATAATAAAGTTCATTCCATGCATCTATTCCATCCATCCGGAACAGCTCTTCTTCGGGGTCTAGTTCGATTTTATCTTTTTTGATTCTTTTCCATTTTTTCCGTTCTTTCAATGCTTTGCTTTTTTTTTCGTCTATCTTCCTTTTTGTCTTCCTTTTTGTTTTTGTCTGTTCTTTCTTAGGTCCCTTAAGAGTGAAAAGGTCCCCTTTTTTGATTCCAAACCTATGCAGCAAATTTTGCATTTTCAAAACAAGGGGTTTCACTACCCTAAAAGAACTAGACAGTGTACTTTTTAAGAAGCCCAAAAAAAGAGGGGAATGCGGAAACATTTCAATCTGTCTTACAACAACTCCGTTTTTACGCCTTAGGACGCTCGCAACACCTTTGATGTCATCCTGATGCCAAAATTGGTCGCGCACCGCTCTCAAGGAGGTCCTCCACACGTCTTTATTCTCGGTTTTCCACTCGATATTGGTGATGAGGCTGCCAACGTGAACATGAGCAAGGCTTTTCTCAAAGTCAATACTATAAGGGTCTCCCCCACTCTTGATCAAATCCTTCTTAACCTTCTCATTAATCTCTTTAGCAATCTCCGGATCAATCTTATTACTATCTTTAGAAAGATTTTTGATAAGTAAATTTTGAGTATCCTGATTCAAAATAATTTCATATTTGTATTGTGCTGATATAATATCAAAGCACTCATTATCTCCCCGCTTGGTCACAAAGGGTTCGCCCAGGTCGTATGCGACCTCGCGGAGTAATACGTATGACCAGCGAGGGACGCGTTGACCGATGTGCGCTCGTCCCACACTTTCTCCCACTTTATAAGTCCTTAGTTGCTTTAGCTTTTTTAGTTTTCGCTGGTTCCAATCAATGCCTCCCCCCCCTTTTTCCCAAGGCTTAGAAAAAAATTTTGCCAAAGGATTATAATATAATTTTCCTTCTGCTCTTAGTTTTAGTGTTTTACTTTTTAGTATCGCGAACATTCTCTCTTCAAATTTTGGGGACTCGAAAATGAAACCTGGCAAAAGGGTCTCATGAATTTGATTTAGAGCAAGGATTTGCTTAAGTTGAGATTCTGTAGGTTCATCGTCGATTCTTTCACGAGATTTTGTAGTTCCATTTTTTTTTCTTCGACGAGATTGCATTGCATTCTTTTTTCTTCGACGAGATTGCATTGCATTCTTTTTTCTTCCACTAGATTTACGAGATTTAATTACATTGTAGACTTTTTCACGAAATTCACCCAATTGAAGAAGTGCCCTTTCTTCGCTTAGACGTGCTTCTTCGCGTAGACGTGCTTCTTCGCGTAGACGTGCTTCTTCGCGTAGACGTGCCTCTTCTTCCCTTTTCTCCTGTTCTTTGCTTTTCGGTGCCTTTTCTTCGCTTTTCTCCTTTTCTTCGCTTTTCTCCTTTTCTTCGCTTTTCTCCTTTTCTTCGGGATCCTCGATTACTTTTCGAAACTTTTTGATTCTTCCACGAGAGGGCCCATTCAACAAAGGATCATACCTTTTTGGTAGGCAGAGGCAGGTTTCGTTCATTTTCTCAATACAAACCCGAGTCCTTTTGTCGAGTATATCTAGAAAAAGAAATCCCGTGTCTAGAGCCTCAATTCTCTTTATAAACTCGTTATTTAAGTTGTTTTGTCTTTGTTTGTTCTTATAAAGCCAATCTTTGTCTAGTTTATCAAAGGAGAGTCTTTCTACTGTGGACGAAGATATCATCCCTTTCGTCAGTTCCTTAAAACTAGAAAAACTTGGAGGATCTGTAAAAGATATTCTTTTTTTTCCATCACTTCGGCATGTATCAAAAAAATATTGTGAAGCTTCCTTTCTTACAGCCCCAAAAAAGTGTTGATTGCTTATGTATCGTACTGGACGAGTCCATTGAAACTGAAAAAAATCGGCCGCTAAAATGCCTTCCACCACTATGGGTGCTTTTTGATCTTTTTCTTCATCCAGATCCGCTCCCAAACGCGTGGGAGGAATTTCTTCTTTGAATAGCACTTTTTTTCGTGCAATCTCCTCTTTCTTTTCCTCTTTCTTTTCCTCTTTCTTTTCCTCTTCCTTTTCCTCGTCCTCGTCCTCGTCCTCCCAGTAAGTGTCAGCTTCTCGGCCTTGTCTGGCTAACCAATTTGGTTGCAGTTGTGGGGCTTGGACGCTTGTCAGTGGATGTGGAAAAATGAATAAAGGTATTCTGCCTAAATAGTAGGCACAGGTAACAAATAAGAAAATATTCACGAACCGACCCGTGTTTCTCCTCAAGTTTATTAACAGCAAGTACTGAATTTCTGACACAACCCACTGAAAGGTTCGCATAAGGAATTCAAATTCTTCCCCAAGGGACCTAACAAGGTACTGATAAATCTTCTTTTTGTATTTATTCAATTCTGACTT